TGCTTGGACAATTCAAAAGTTGGAGAAGGTTTTTTACTAATAAATCGATAGTCAAAATCATTCCATTCAGGGTCTTTTATTCTATCAAAGCGTCGGATTTCTAAATTCTCATAGGGTCCCCCTGGAATTCCTTCCAGAGCCTGTTGGATAATTTTTATGGATTCTGTCATTTCACTGATTCGTACTAAATACCGAGCTAATGAATCCCCTTCCTTTTGCCATTGAATCTCCCAATCAAATTCGTCGTAACACTCATAACGATCAACTTTACGAAGATCCCATAGTATTCCGGAAGCCCGTAGCATTGGTCCTGATAAACCCCAATTTAGTGCTTCTTCTGCGCCAATAATGCCTACGCCTTCAACTCGTTCTAAAAAAATAGGATTCCGTGTAATAAGCTTTTCATATTCAGCAACCCCGGTTAAAAAATAATCGCAAAAATCCAAACATTTATCTATCCAGCCATGAGGTAGATCAGCAGCTACTCCTCCGATACGAAAATAATTATGCATCATGCGCATACCGGTAGCAGCTTCGAATAGGTCATATATCAATTCTCGTTCTCGCAAAATATAGAAGAAAGGGGTCTGTGCCCCAATATCTGCCATAAAAGGGCCAAGCCATAACAAATGGGAAGCGATACGACTCAACTCCAACATAATAGCTCTGATATAGCTAGCCCTTTTAGGTACTTGAATATTGCCTAGCTGTTCGGGTCCATTTACGGTTATTGCTTCTGTGAACATAGTAGCTAAATAATCCCAACGTGTTACATAAGGCAAATATTGTATAATTGTTCGATTTTCCGCAATTTTCTCCATCCCTCTATGTAAATAACCCAATATTGGTTCACATTCAATAACATCTTCACCATCGAGAGTAACGATCAGTCGAAGAACACCATGCATTGATGGGTGGTGAGGGCCCATATTGACTATCATGAGGTCTTTTCTTGTAGTTGGTGCAATCATAAGTTTTTTCCCGAGTCATTCTTCCCATGCATTGCTGAAAGTAAAAAGAAGTTCATCAAAATTGAAACGACTAAGCTCAAATGGTATCACGCTTCAAATTAACGAGTTTTTATCTCTCGAATATTCAACTCGCCAATTAATTCTTTATAGCGTTCTCTATTTTTTTTTGACAAATAGGCCAGCAGTCGTTGACGTTTTCCCAAAATTTTCCGCAAACCCCTCTGAGATGAAGAGTCTTTTTTGTGCAATTCCAAATGTGAAGTAAGTCTCCTTATCTTAGTCGTGAAACTGAATACTTGAAATTCAACAGACCCCCTGTTTTCTTCGTTTTCTTTTTGAGAAATAACCGAAATGAATGAATTTTTTACCATAAAAAAATCCCCTTTCCCTTTTTAAAAATATGGATTTTACCGATCAGTAATAATAATAATAATAATGCCATTAATTTGAATGTGATATATACAATAATCTAATCCGAATTTATTTATGAACTCCTAATTTTCTGAATTCAAATCACTCAATTCAATTTGAAATTGGATTTAGATAGGGATAGAAAAGGATTGGTACATTTTCGCATCGAAGAATTTCGATTTAAAACGAAGAAGTTTTTGTTGATTCATTTCGAGATCTAATTGAGCCATCATTTATTTCATATTGGATATTAGAATGAAATGTGAGACAAGGCATGTGATCTGTGTATTTGTTTGCTTTCATATACCCTATATTATATATTATATTTTCATATACCCTATATTATATATAGGGTATAGGATATATAGAAAAAGTGTATTATCCACGAATTTTCAATCGTGGATACAGATGTATCCTTAACATACTGAAACGACTGCCATTATTGGTATCAAACCAATAACGATTCATACAAGCTAAATCCTCTAATCGATAATTAGGCCAAAGAAAGAGCTTTAATTTCATTAATTTCTTTTTCTCTCTATCAAGATGCTTACTGTCATGCGAAACTTGGCTGCTGTTTTTTCCGTTCTTTCCATTCCAAAATACTGGATTTCTATCTCCACTATTTCTATTCTTTGAATTGAAACAATTTAGAATTCTCAATTTTCTACGACGTCTAAACGATAAAATATTTTCAGGAACAGGCAAATCAAAATGATTTTTGTCTCTATTTCCAGTTATTCTTTGATGTGCTGAAATAGTTTCATCAAAATTATTCTTAGAAACATATCTTTGTTCTTGGTATTTTTTATTAGTTTGGTGTTTACTCTTATGAACCAACGAAATACCTATGGTTTGATACATAATAAATTGGCCATCGTTTTTTCCAGACAGACGAATGGGTTCTATAATCAATACTCCCTTTTTCATCAATTCTGTAAGAGTTAAATTCTTCTGAATCAGCATTATATCCAAACAAATTTCTCTCGTTTGAATCGAGGAGATAGTAATTTTTTTTGGATCTATCAGTCTAAGCAGGAGACAACATACCTTGATATTATTCATCATTCTTTGATTCAAAGTATCGTCCCATCTTAATTGAAAAAGAAAAAAACGTTTCAGGAAGGAATCTAGTTCTGCTTCCGTGTTGCTTTTGTATTGTTTTTTCTTTTTCGCTTTTTTCATGTCTGATCTTGCAGAATTTTCTTCAAGATCTTTTTGTTGTGAGAGAACGGATCCAAGATCTCCTCGACTTGTGGGTTCTTTTTCTTCTTGATTTCGATGCTTTTTATTCGATGGTATCAAAAAAATTCCTTTTTTCTTTTCATTGATCTTTTTATTTTCACTACTATTTTCATTTCTATTCAAATTAAAAAGAAGTAATTTTCTTGGTATAAACCAAGGTTTCGTTTTATAGGCATTATAAAGTAACACAAGTTCTGGGAAGAACCAAAGTTCCAGATTCGATATGTGACGCTTTAGTATTTTTTCATTCATTCCCATCCAATCAAAAAAAACTTTGTGAGAGTTTGGTGGATTGATTTCTGGAATCATAAGATAAAAAAGATCTTTTTTATGAATTATTTGATAATTATTAGTACGAATTTGAGTATTTTGATTCCTATTGGTATCGATCGTGATCCAGGCCTCAATATCGACTTTTTGTCTAAGATAAAAATTGATAATTTTCCAATCAAAATATTTTCTATCGGCCGTTTTTTCCATATAGCGAATATCGACCTTTCCTAGAAAATTATTGATAGGGATGTTTCTCAGCATATCAAAAAGGCTTTCTTTATGCGTGTTATAAGAAAGCTCTTGGTTCTTATGTCCTTGAAAGGGAGAAAAGCATTCCGTTTTATTTTCATAATTAAGAAATTTATATGATAAAAGATCATATCTATAGTATTTTTGAAAATTATCTTTTTGATTAGATAATGAATATACTTCAAATTGGTTTTGTTTTTTGGAACCAATTACTTGGTCTTTTTCATATGAATGCTTTTTGCTAAAATTTGATTTTTTAGCTATACGACGCTGATGAACTGTATTTCGCCACTTTTCTGGTATTAATCTAGACCATCTGATCTGAGATAAATCGTATTGATAATGTCCTCTTAACCAGTTTTTCCATTGATTCATTTCATAACTCGGAAGTTTCTTATCTCCTAATTCCGACTGAACCATTCCTTGTGTTTCAAAAGAATCCTTTATTTCAGGCTTAAGAAAAAAGGGGATTCCTTGAGATTGAAAAACAGAGCTAAATTTATACGAGTTACTGACTTGGATTTGTGATAATTTGTAAAATACATATGCTTGTGACATGTATGATAAGTCATAAAAAATAGGTGAATTTTTTTTACTATTACTAATATTATCAAGTGACTTTTTTATAGTCGAAATAAAGGCAATTGGATTTTTATTTTTTTTATTAATTATTTCTTGTTTTCTTTCCTTATTGTAAATGGATTTATCAATAATTTTTTTTGTTGATTCAAGAAAAAGTTCTGTATTCATTTTGGGAATATTAATGATAGATAAAAATATTTCTGTGTATATTCTTTCAATGAAAAATTTCAAAAAAAGGGGTAATTTAGAAATTAATCGAGCATTTCTTTTTTTTAATATTTGCCATTTTTCGAATCTTTTAGGATTATAACTTGTTTTGTTAGGACTAATATTATTTATTTTTGGAGTTACTTTTTTTTTCTCTTTTGTGATTCTTTCTATTTGATTTCGAATTGTACTTGTTCTATCAGTCAGATCCTTCATTTTTTTTTCTGTCAATGAAGAATTTGTTGAACTCGGAGATGCAATTTGACTAAATGATTCGTGAATTATCTGATTGCTGATTATAGAATCTTTTTTTTCTTTAATTTCACTCGATTCATATACTTCTACTTCTCTTAATCGAAATAATAGAATTGGATTTACTTTTGAAAGTTCTTTTATTATTTTTTTTATAAAAAGAACACTTTTGATAACCCGTTTTTTTGTTTCTTTTGATACTTTTCGAAGTAATTTTGTTTTTGCTTTAAAAACTATTAGAACTCGAAAATACTGCTTTTTAAATTTTCCAATTTTTCTTTCAAGTTCCTTAAAAATGGGTTTAAAAAAGGAAGGTCGTTTTCGGGGCGAACCAAAAGGAAGTTCAGCTTCCATTCCCCAAACTGTTAAAAAACAAAAATCATCTTTTTCTTTTTTCTTTTTCATTAGATCTTTCTGAGAGGATCTTAGTTTCGATTTGTGCCAAGGTTTCAGACAGAAAGGAAATAATATTTTTATCTGAATACCGTCTGTCAACCAATTTTTCGGAAATTCTGTTTCTGATAACGGAACACCATTATAGGTACATTTAACATGCATCTCTGTATTCCATTCCTGTAAATCCTCAGACCATTCAGGAAGTTGCAATAGGCATATACGTCCAATATTTTTTGCAATTATCAATGAAGGTAATAGAATATATTTTCTAAAAATAGATTGAGTTAGTAACATGGAACCTCTTATTACTTGCGCAAATGGAATGGTATCCCAGGCCTCTGCTATGTCTATTCGCGCTTTCTCCTTTCTTTTGTTCTTCTCTTTGTTTTCTTCTCTTTTTGTTTGTTCTTCTGT